TTATACAACATCCTGTTTATTTCAGGGTCTCTAACTTGGAAAGTTAGTATATTCCGTATAATAATGTTGTTTGTTAGTGCGGATTACACCAGGATGAATAAATAAAACAAGAAACTTACTACTAGTAGGAAGTTTAACCCCAGCTTGTACCTGCTCCGTTGTCCCCTTAAATACCTGGCTATACTAGCTTCCCAACGGAATATCCTAGTTACATAGCCAATTTTCTCTATAACGCTATGTATAATTATAGCGTCGAATACTAGAAAATCTTGTCCGTAAAGTCCTCTGTTCCATCGTCTTGTATTGGAGTAGCAAATAGCGTACCCTATGCCTCTCATTACAATTATAAATAAGTTTACGAGGATAGATACGCTAAGACTTGGTAAGTTATCCTCTAATAAAGAGTTTCTTACCAGTCTTTTTGTCAACAATAGTACAGGAGCTATGTTAATACACATATAAAATATTTTTTTGAATCCTCTACTTCTACTTTTTAACTCTGTGTTAATCACTTTGAGTAAACGGAATGTATAGAGAAATGATAGACTCAACCTAACTAATGTTAGTCTTAGCAACCCTAGCCTTTCTAATTCTGACATGTAGCCTATGAACAAGTGCTTTCTAAAGTAAACCCCTAAAAATGGCGCTCCTCTAATGAACAGGCAAACCATTTTTATAACTATCCTGTAACTCGGGGAGTTAAAGAAAAAGTGCATTCTCTTTTTTTGGCTTTTTTTTGAGTTGACTAGTAAGTCCCCTATTAGACAAAACAGAACACACTTGAAAACCCCGTGGCACACCAACTGTACTAGACATAATTCCATCATCCCATTATACAGATACACATAGCATCAGCTTATATTGTTACAAGTGGATAGGGCTATTACCTTCTTACTGTCACAATAAAAAAATGCTGCTGTAGCTCTCATTATTATGGTACATAAACAAGCTATCAGGAATACATATCTATATACTCCTTTAATTAAGAGGTGTTCGTATCGACAAATCAACACGACACCTGCAGCTACCAGAGTAGAAGAATGGACTAAACTCCTGACTGGTGTTGGTGCCCGCATGGCCTCTAATAGTCACCTTGTTAGAGGAAACACAGCCCTCTTGCTTATTAGTAGAAAACATATAAATATACAACAAGCAACTCTAATGCTACTGAAACAGTCTTTTAGGACACAAGATATAAACAGAAAAAACCCCACGTCTCCAAGGCGTGAGGATAATACTGTCACTGATGCAGCCCGAGAGGAATAATACACCCTATAGTATAGTATTAGGAAAAACCTGGATATACCTAATAGCTCCCAGCCTATAAAGCTTCTAACCACCCTACTGGATAAAATTAGATACACCATGCTAAGGACGAACCCCTGTATATTGACTATTAGGTAATCGCTATGCCATGCAAAGTAGTGTCAATAGAATACTCCTGCTGTTATAAAACAGAAGCAAAGCATTCTTAAACACATTAATGAAATATAGTCTACCGTTATGCAATAACACACTCTAGTAAGATACCCTAACGTATTAGACCTTGTGATAATATCTAGGTCCAAGTTTGATAAGGACAGTAAAATAGCTATACTTACGGCGGGTATTAGCCTTACGTTTAAGATAAACATAACCAAAGGTAGCTCTCATCTACATAAATAACGGCCGAAACATTATCCTTGAATACAAGACATTGGTAACACTAGGAAAGGCAAGCTTTCGTATTCGACGCTTAAAATCGATTCATATTTCTCTGACACTAGTATTTGGGTGTAAAATGTTAGCTAAATTGTATTTAGTCAGCTTAGCTTCAAACTAAGCTATGCGTCTAACACAACTACCGCTAAAACAATCTTTTAGATTTTTGCATTTTTAGCATTCTATCTAAGCATACCGTTAAATTTAGTGATTTTCTACTTTTTGAAAGTACCGCAGGTCTATAGGGGTAATTTCACATAACGAAATTCCCATATAAATGAATACTAGTAATTTTCCTGTTTTACCTACTAATTAACCCTATATTCTCTTTATTTATCAGCCTCCTGCCCCTAATTAAGACAATATATTATATGTATATACACCGCCATTTCACTTTTTGGATTTTTTTTTTTTTCACATATCAAACGATACATTAAGACCAGGCGATTTTGCATTACCCATGTTGGTAAGTGCTTCTGGGAGAAGTTCATTGACTCCTATTTTTCCAATAGTTAATGGTTGGGTGCATACACACATAGTACCACTACGTGTGTCCGCTGTTATCAATCGTCTATGGGTTAGCTTGTGTTTGTACCCACGATGATAAACTTTTGCCGCATCTACCTTCTTAGTTGTATACAAAACAACTAAATGAGGAGCTTTTTTGGCTGTATTATATTTATACGAGTCAACTTTTGACAGATGTCAAATCTGATACTACTTACCTGACTTTGTAAAGTCAAATGAGCGCACAATGTAATCAGAGGTGAGATTCCCGAACGCCAGTAGGGGAGCTCTCACGCCACAAGTTGGCTTGAAACGTATATAATATAACTGGATTTGCTGGATAGCAGCACCATATTTAACAGTTTTATAGTTATCTGTTATAACTTTGAACTATATAAAAAGGACACTTAAAGTGTATTTTTTGATCATGAATCAAGCAGTTTTTTTAACTTACCTTTTTATTTATAGAGGGTTTCTACCTCCTATGCTACCAAAAAGCATTATGCTAATGATACATCACTCTATATTTAAAGAGGGGACACCCCCATTTTTTGTACCTAAAACAAACTTATTTAACTTCTAACATCTCTAATTCTAGATAATGAAATTAACATTTCTTTAGAAGCTACAATTCTACGCACTTAATTATACTAAACTAGTTCGTTATCGGATGTACCTTCTTTTTTGTGTAAAGATGAATGAAAATATAATTAGTCTTAATATAATTACAATTAAAATGAATATAAAAGATACTCAATTGTTGCTTGTTATTAACATGCTAGATTCGTCGTTGTAGGTACTAAACTTCGTTAAGTTACACCATCACTCCGCGGATCACGCTCTGTCCCTTATTAAGAGTCCCGTGATTAAGAATCTTAGAAATACTAGTCCAGATAAGAATTTACTGTATCTAAACCTTTTATATGAGTATATTGATACAAACAACAAAAGTATATAGACCCCACCCACATATATTAACAACATTATAATACAATATCAAAATGACATTGTGGTTAAATATAAAATTGACCTCCTTACTAGCCTTAACATGACTAAAAACAAGCAGTAAGAACCCCCAGCTACAAAGATTTTGTACCTGCAAGACAATATTACTAAAAACCTAAATAAAACCCTTGTTATTCTCATTTATATTACGTAGCGATTTACCGCTTCCTTGAACACGAAAAGTTCATGTGCTTTCAAATTTTACACTAACGTAATTTCTGTTTGTAAGGTAACTACCTTTCAAAATGTTCAATTTTACATGTTTTTTAAATTTATGAAGCTAAAAGCATCTTTTAGTTTTTTGGACTTTTTTACACTTTTTTTAAACTATTTCTTGACTACTTCAATACAGATTGGCATGAAAGAGTGACCTACTCCACACAATTCTCTGCAGTATCCGACGAAAACTCCAACTCGATCAGGTAAATATGATAAATGATTAATTCGACCAGGTATACCATCCATCTTTAGACCAAGGTCTGGAACTGAGAATGAATGGATCACATCAGAAGAACTAACTAGTATACGAGTTGTCTTTTTAAAGTGTAAAACCATAGGGTTGTCTACTTTATAAGTCAGAGCATCACTATAGTAAGAGTCATAAAAACCATTAAATGAGTCATCATAGCTCCAGTATCACTGGCGTCCTATAACCTTTACTAACTCTTCTGCTTCAAGCTCAGAGTCAAAATATATAAATCTTAAATTAAGCACACATAATACTCTCACTAGTACAGTTGGGATAACTGTCCATAAAAATTCTAGTATGTTTCACTCATTGCTTAGTAATAGATTACTATTATAAAGCTTGGACACCTCTAGAAGGTAATATATAACCATTATACATAAAAAAGTACATAATAGTATAGCATACGTGGCTATATCATAATAAATTAGTCTTAGGGACATTTTACAAGCCTCTGGTTCCCCATAGGCTGCCATGTTACGACTTATCTCAGTGAAAACCGAGATTGACGGGCGGTATGTACCTCTATTAAACTCTTTTATATACAACTATTTAAATGTATATACTTACTAGTCCTGACGCATAGCCATAATTTACAATGGCTAGCCTGTTAAGGTGTAGCATGTGAACCCTAGTATAGTGGCACATAGACTTGACTTAAATTAGTATAACCAATTACACTAATATATCTTTATATTAGTATTCAGTCAGACGTACACCTACATAATGACCAAGGGTAAGTTAATTGGTGGATCATCCTTTAACACACACAACCCCCAGTGGAGAATAAAAGACTGCCAAATTTCTTTAGTTTAACTAAAAACTAATATATAAGTAATACTGAGGTATCTAATCTCATTCTTATTAACTTATTTCTTGTATTTAAAGGGTAAAATAACTTTGCACTATTAAGATTCTACCTATATAGTGTAAGGAGTACCCTTAATTTTGTATTTTTAAATAACACTAAACAGAATAACCGCGGATGCTGGCACTGTGACTTTTCCTAGCTAATAATAAAGAACTTAGATCTAATTTTTAGAAACCTAAAATTTATCCACTAATTGATCAACACCTAATATGCTGATTACCAATATTTAATAATTATATGTGGGTTCTTTAATGTATTTATATGGCTGAAATTAAACCACTTGAGCATATGGGTAATTTGAATCACCGTACTTATTTTTGCAAAATAAGTTTATGTCATACGCTGTAAAAATTTTAATAAATTATTTACTACTAAATCCTTTCGTACTATAGTAGACCACTTATAGATAAGAACCGACCTGGCTTACACCGGTCTTAACTCAACTCATGAAAAATTTTAAAAGCCGAACAGGCTTACTACTAAAGCTTCTACACAATAGAGTAAATTTAAGTCAACATCGAGGTGGCAATTATGTATATTGATAAGAACTCTAAATACATCTAACCCTGTTATCCCTAAGGTAACTTTGCTTTTATCCCAATAGGTTTATAAACTAAATAAATATATAGCTTTGCCCAAAATAAAAAAAATTAAGCTCTTAGGGTCTTTCCGTCTTATATTAGAACGTAGTATTCTGCAACTACAAATTAATTTCTTATAAAATGATTTTTAATTTGAACCCAATTACCCCATTCAGACAATCCTCTATTTAAGAGGCAATTAATTATGCTACCTTAGCACAGTCAAAATACTGCGGCTTCTTGTTGGTTTGAACAACGATGAGCAGGGGATACCTAATAAAGTTTTTATTAGGAAATGTTTTTAATAAACAGTTCGGATTCTTACGAGAAAAAGTTATTTTATTTTTCTACTTATTTATAACATAAACTTAGTTTAGGTATTAAACAATGAGGGGGACTGTTAAATTGCTCCTTATATTTATTATCACTTTGTAACAAGTTATAGGATAATATTAATCCATTTGTACTTTAGAAAGTAGTTAAGCAAATATTGTGGGGCATTATAATAAAATAATATCCCTTAACGTCTACCCCCTAATTAGATATAAACGTGTACGTGTAACTTATCACTTCTTACAAGGGCTTAGGTTTGTGAATTACCCAATCACCTTTTAGCCCTCGTAAGATCACACATTTTCGAAGGTACTCACTTAGGAGATTCTTAATCATTTAATCATGATGCAAAAGGTAATATAATCTTAATTTACTTTATAATTAAAGCCTAGTACCTATACAGATTGCTTGGTATTACAAAAACCATGTTTTACTATAAAACTAACTAGACCCTTTAGTATTAAATTATAAAAGTTCGAAATATTGATGTAAATTCTACATGGTACTTTAGAGAACCATTAAGACCATTTACCACACTACTACTTTCATTCCACAGCCCAAGGACTATACGCCGTCTTTTAAACCTCTCTCACAAGATGTAAAAGAACATGAAGGCCGTTAGCCCTGACACCATACTACCTAAACTACTCATTATGTTAATCCAGTAAAAAGAGTCGTCGTATAAACAAACCCGTCGTGGCAGACCGCATAGACCAAAGTAGTGTATGGGGAAGAAACATAGATTGAACCCTATCATAGATAAGATGAAGTGTGCCTTTAGCAGCACACTGCTTAGGCTTAGACCAGTTAACAGTGGTCATCATCATATAGTCGATAGCACTACACCTCTGTAAGACCCTAACGAGAATACATAGTGGAAGTGTGCTACTACAAATCAGGTGTCGTGTAGCATTACATCTAGTACCGATGAAGATAATACTATACCAGTTACACCTCCGATGGTAAACAAGATTATGAAACCATAAACTCACCACACTATAGGATTGTTAAACTTGTTTGAACTACTAGACAGCATGTACAGTCACGTGAATATCTTAATACCCGTTGGTACAGCTATTATCATAGTTACAGAGCTAAAGAATACTGAAGTCTTTACATCCATACCTATAGAGAACATATGGTGAGCTCATACAACCCTACCTAAACATACTATAGAGAACATTGCAAAAACCATACCATAATATCCAAATGGTTGTTCACCGTTACTTAAGGTTATACAGATATGGCTAATCATACCAAAAGCAGGTAGTATTAAAACGTAGACCTCTGGGTGACCAAAGAACCAGAATAAATGTTGGAATAGAACTGGGTCACCACCTCCGACTGGGTCGAAGAAGGATGAATTAAAGTTCCGATCGAACAGTAACATAGTTATACCAGCTGCTAACACTGGTAAAGATAATATAAGAAGAATAGACGTGAATAGATAAGCCCATATCACTATAGCTGTGTCCTTAACATTTACCGACACCCCTCAAGCACTAATTATAGTACATATAAAGTTTAGTGACCTGAAAATACTGGATATACCAGATAGATGTAAAGAAAACATTAGGAAGTCGGTACCTATTCTTGGCCTGAACCTTGCACCGGATAAGGGTGGGTAAAAAGTCCACCCAGTACCACTACCGAACCAGATACTAGCGAAAACTAGTACCATAGAAGGCATTAATAATCAAGCCCTAAGGGCTTTTAATCGTGGTAGATTCAAGTCGTTTAAGTTTAAAAGGATAGGTAATAAAATATTACCGAATCCACCAATTAAAACAGGCATTAGGAAAAAGAATATCATTATTATACCATGACTGGTGATAACATATTTATACACTTCGAAAGGGATTATATTAAAGTATGGGTCTGATAACTGGATACGAATAAGAATTCTGAGACCTAAGCCTACGAATCCTGCTCACACACCAACGATACTATATATTATACCAATACGCTTGTGATCTAAAGTGAATAATCAAGATGATAAATATTTCATATTACAGGTGGTGCAATGTAATGCACTTTTTGTTTTGAAAACAAATCGTCTGTATTAACGTAACCACCTTTAATAGGAAAATGAAACTCATAGGTTTCTTAGGCTTATTAGCAGTAAGCCTATAATATTTTCCCTATACTACCCACTTTAGGCTTCCTGAGAGAAGCTCAAATGTGAACCCAAGGCATAACCCTAAAATAAATAGATAGTAGAAAACGAATTTATCAATGGACCTTATATTGAAACAGAAGTTCACCAAGAGGGATACCTCTAAATCGAATAATACAAACACTACTAAGAAAAATATAAACCCATAGGTGAATCTTCTGTATGCTCTTCTGAAGTTTAAGAAACCGCACTCAAAAGAACTTACTCACACTTTATCGATACTTGTAAGGGCATTTTTTCATAGGTAAAGGTGATAAATGTGTACCATTAAGGTTAATAATAGGAACACTAATATTGCTCTTGTGTAGAATAACATATTATAAGGATAGAGCTGTGCTCTTCTACAGAGTAAGAATCTGTTACTTAGGTATAGCTATATCCTTTACTGACGAAAATATAATTTTACGATTTGCTATATCAAAGCAACCTGCTTAAGCAGCCCTATCAGTAAGACTCTTTTACAGAGCTCTTTATTACCCAAAAATAATATTTTAATTATAAACTATCTTAAAAGGGGTAAGCCACCTGAGTAGCATCTTAAAGTTAACAGCTTTATGGTTTAAGTTAAACTATAACCCCGGATAGTACTATAATATTATTAATATAAACCATCTTAGAAAGACTAATAGATAAGCCCAGAAAAACTCTATAAAAGTTTTGTAATATATCCGTGGTAGAGTACCACGAGACCATAAAAAGAAAAATATAGTTATCATTAACATTATATAATACAATCACCCACTAAAAAAATATATGCTGGAAAACCAGCCTATTATAAATACTATTAGGTACTCGCATGCAAATAAACATACGAAGTGTAGATTACAAAACTCAGTTTTGAAGCCAGATACTAGATCTCTCTCTGACTCAGCAAAATCAAAAGGTATACGGTTTGTCTCACACAGAGAGCATAAGATAAATACTAAGTAAATAGGTCATAAAAGAAGTATCCTACTATATAGCCTGTATCTAAAATACCTGTCATATAGACTATAAAACCCTAGCACAGACCCTATAAAGAGTAAAAAACACATGAAGGACATCTCATAACTAACTGCCCCAAATGACCTTCGCAAACTACCATATAACGAGTACTTATTTTTTCTACCCCATCCTACGCTTAGTATTGAATATCTTGATAAAGAGGTTAATAAAAAAAACATTAACAATAAATATGGCCTGTTATACTCAAGGTTATACAATGCATATATGTTACAATATAGCATTCTAACCAATACTATTAAATATACCCCGAACAGGGAAAATAAGGATCGATACTGAAAACTATAGGTCTTAGCCTTTAATACTAGCTTTGCTAGGTCTGCGAAGCTTTGCATTAGTCCGGCTATACCAGTCTTTTTTGGACCCTTACGGAGCTGTATATATCCTAAGACCTTACGCTCAGCTAAAATAAAGAATGCTACGAACACCATTATTAATACAAACCTTAACATCTCACTAAACAAATAAACCATAATAGGTTGTTTACTTAAAACTACTTATACACGACAAGTATACATTATATATTAACTAAACCTATTATAACAAGGGAGTGACTAACACTCACCTAAAATACGCAAAATTTTTATTCTATATGTTAACTACCTTGTTTTGGCATTTAAATAAATAAACCCTTGTGCTTGTAACGCACATATTCCGGAGAACTCTACCAAATAGTATAACCTCTTTAGGTTACTCAGAATATTACTAAAATAAAGGAATAAGAACCCAGTTTCAATAATAATATACATCATCCAAACTAGTAAAAGAGTTGAGGATCTTATTCTCAATATGGCTACAGCACTTAAGATCTTATAAACTATTTTTAAGGATACTGGGAACCCAACTAAAAACATTAAATAGCTTAAGGTAGCCCTATTGTTTACACTAACATACGTGTTGTTGGTTAGGTCTAAGCTACTTAGCAAATAAACTTTTATTATACTCAACACTAGGTACATAAGTAATAATCCAAATATGTCTTCTTTGTTAAGCACTACACAACCTACAAATAATACCACTCTACTACTCAGGTTAAGTATGAACCATAAGCCCTTAATGTTAAGAGTAACGAACCCTATAAAAAATATACATGTAATAATAGTGCCCATGAGCAACTCTCAGTTAATTAGGACTTTAACTATACTGCTTAACCCTAAAATGAAAACCTTGAACATGGACCCAACTATAAATATTACTCCTCACCTAATATTTTTAAACACGTGAAAGAGTATTATACTAAACGGGAAGATGAAGAACTTTCTACATAAACCAAATTCTAATAGGATAGGCCTTTCTAGAAACGCCCCTGATACTATTAGTATGGACCTTATACCATTTGTTAGGTAAAATAGGAACGATGATAACCTAACTTTTGATTTGGAATCGCAGGAAAGGAACATGTATATTAAACAAAACCCTGATATCTCGATTAGGATCCAAAGAATTAATATGTTGGAGCTTAGTACGCTGGCGGCTAGGCAAAGCCTTATTAGCCCTACGCTTATTAGATTGAATAAGGTTAACCTCATGTAAACACTAGTGGTCTATAGAGAATATTAGTATGTTAGACACTATAAATCAGTGGACTAGCCTAACGAATATCTCATAGAAAAATATAAAGATGAACAGACCAAATATAATTGGATTAATACCTGACCTTATAAACCCTCCTAAGCTGAGAGCTCCGAAGGCTCCTATAGTTAGGTTTAAAAACGGACGTAATATAAGAACGAATGGACGAACTACATACCTTATCCCTTCGGCTATGCACACAAAAGGCGCTATAGCTATAGGGGCCCCTACGGGAGTAAAGCTACAGAAAAATTCTTCTCAGTCTACAACAACTCGACTTGTAAACAGACTAATAAAGTATGGAAACAGTACTATTAATAGGAAAACTATGAAATAGTGGACGTCGAATACACCGGGAATGCGATAGAGGAGGAACTCCAATAAAATACCCAATAACAGGGTACTACTTAAAATATTGTTATTTATAACCTTCTTTGTATTACTTATTAGGCAATTAATTCTACTTTTAAAAATCATTTTAATGACAAAAACTACCGCTAAAACAATCTTTTAGATTTTTGCATTTTTAGCATCCTATTTAAGCATACCGTTAAATTTAGTGATTTTCTACTTTTTGAAAGTACCGCAGGTCTATAGGGGTAATTTCACATAACGAAATTCCCATATAAATGAATACTAGTAATTTTCCTGTTTTACCTACTAATTAACCCTATATTCTCTTTATTTATCAGCCTCCTGCCCCTAATTAAGACAATATATTATATGTATATACACCGCCATTTCACTTTTTGGATTTTTTTTTTTTTCACATATCAAACGATACATTAAGACCAGGCGATTTTGCATTACCCATGTTGGTAAGTGCTTCTGGGAGAAGTTCATTGACTCCTATTTTTCCAATAGTTAATGGTTGGGTGCATACACACATAGTACCACTACGTGTGTCCGCTGTTATCAATCGTCTATGGGTTAGCTTGTGTTTGTACCCACGATGATAAACTTTTGCCGCATCTGCCTTCTTAGTTGTATACAAAACAACTAAATGAGGAGCTTTTTTGGCTGTATTATATTTATACGAGTCAACTTTTGACAGATGTCAAATCTGATACTACTTACCTGACTTTGTAAAGTCAAATGAGCGCACAATGTAATCAGAGGTGAGATTCCCGAACGCCAGTAGGGGAGCTCTCACGCCACAAGTTGGCTTGAAACGTATATAATATAACTGGCTTTGCTGGATAGCCCTGCCATGATCTAAACTGTCACTTTGATACTTTGCAAGTACATCGTTAACATTTAAATAATATTTATTCTTCCTCTAGTAATTAAACTAACTTTAACTCTTCAAATTAATGCTTTAAACTTAAGCTAAGAGGAACTTTATATGATGATGAAGTATAGGTAAAATATTACCATACCACATAGCAATCTTATGTAATTAATGCTAAAGCAATTTAAGTCTCTTGTGCTACTCAAACGGCTTAGTATAACACTTAATATACATATGGGCGCTATAACCCCCAATAAAATGTACAAGTAAAACACATAGGAAACCCTTTGTGTCCTTATACTTGATACGAATATGAAAACTTCTTTGAAAAAGAGTATGCTTGGTGGGAAAGCAATTAGCCTTAGGACACCTAATGCTATCACTCCTACCATGCCCCTATTTTTGCTTTTAAGCATGACTACTCAGTTTCGAGATCCAACCATCCCTGATTGAACTCTAAAATACAGAAATAAAAATATTACTGATAAACCGTGCCCTAGCCTGAAACTACTTATTAGATACTCTTTTGAGTGTGGAATACTCAAGATTCCGAGTACTCCAACTCTAATATGGCCTAAGCTCAGGAAGGCTAGTCAACGCTTTTTATCTAACTCTAATACCCTAGACACTAAGAAGTAACACCTTGCTAAAAAGAACATCATTACATACACCTTTATTAATTCCCCAGAACTACTAAACAAGCGTACTACCCCTAATATTCCTAGCTTCATTATATACCCCCTAAGCATTATAGATACGTACCTATTTGCCTCGGCGTGTACTATAGGCAACCAGCTGTGGAACGGAAACAGGGGCACCTTTGTTATAAATAATAAAAATAAGATGTAGTTAACCACTCTAGACGGGTCGTGTACTATTAGCTCTCCGCTATTAAGCCTTTTGTAGATACATAAAAGCAATAGTGGGACACCCCCTATTACTAGATAACCTAGAAAGTATCATCCTGCTAAGCCTCGCTCTGAATAGGGTGACCCTGTGAATAACCTAAAAAGTAAGAAAATAATACTTAACTCGTACCTTACAAAGAATAACATAAAGTTGTTGCAGTTGAAACAGACTAACCTAGACGCGCTTCTTAGTAAGATTAGCCAAACTTTAATTGCTCTAAGTTCGTTACCTAGTAGAACTATTAGTGACAAGACACTAAATAGAGGTATTACTCTGAGGCAGAACCCAAATCTATCTAACCTAACATAGTCACTTATAGTGATACACCTATTAACTCCGTTGGTCAGGGTTAATGTGACTAAACACATTAATAGTAATGCCCTTAAAGGAAGAATTTGTCACAGAATCATAATCGTCTTAGTAGGCATAGTATAAAAACAACCCCTATTGTTGCTGTAGCTATAAAATACACCCAAAGAAGTGGGTTTCTCCTTATTAGGGCCAACCCTGAAAACAGGATAAACAGTATATTAAGCCTTTCTAGGAATACAATCAGGTTTATAAGCTCGAACCCTCTTATTAGTAAGTTTATACAATATATTATAAAGACAAATAAAAATAAGCTTACCATTTTATTATAAAAACTTTAACACCAAGAGTTGCATTATTACTAACATGCTACAAATGAACCTTATCCAATCATAAGGCCATTCTGGGTGGCATGCGCCTAAATAACTTAACATGAATAGTGTACTTACTATTAACCAAAAGTTTGCTTGATATGCTAACCTATAGGCTGACCCTTTCTTGTTATTGCTAAATGGCACCCATAGTATCAATAGAAAGGTTATAACTAGTACAAGCCCTCCTATCTTTGAACTTATAGACCGGAGCATAGCATAATAAAATAAGAAATACCATTCTGGCTTTATATTAACCGGAGTAGTCATCGGGTCTGCTCGTAGATAAGCTTCTGAATCTAGAGCAAGATCTGGAGACACTAGCATTACTATAATAAGTAGATTTACGAACATCGATACTGCTAATAAGTCCTTAGTGGAGTAATAATGGTGGAAATAAACGGAATCCCTATAACCATTTCTTAGGCTTAGAGAGTTGTTAGAGCCTTGCTTGTGTAGATAAAATAAATGTACCCCTATTAAACCTAGTATTAAGAAAGCTATTATTATATGTGCGGCAAACATACGTACTAATGTTACATTAGTTACCCCGAAACCACCGACGATATAATTATAAACTAGCTCACCTATAAAGGGGACACTCTGAACCACCCCAGTTAGCACCGTGGCTGCCCAAAATGACATTTGGTGTCATGGTAAGATATAGCCTAAGAAGGCTTCAACCATCATTAACAAGTAAAGTATAAACCCTACTCTCCACACGAACCCCTTTTTGTACCTACCATAGTATAGGGCACGCCCCATATGAATAAACATTATGAAGAATATACCTCTAGCTCCTCATATGTGGAAGTAACGAACTAGTCACAGGGAAAGCTCTTCTTTGCTGAACCCCATAACGCAGCCAAACCTTATTTTTTGATCTGCTACGTATAACAGGGACAGCAATATACCTGTAAGAACTTGTATAGCGATAGTTCCGCCTAATACAAACCCACTACACCAATAATAGTTTAAACCCCTATTGGTGGGTAGGTCATATATATTATTCTTTACAATACTGATCATTTATATTAAGTAAAATATTTATTTTTAGCGCCACAACCTAACAGTTTAAACTTAACTTAACTTAATTAAAATATATACACTATACTGTAAACTAACAATCAAATATAGTCAACAAAGTGTCAGTATCAAATTACTAAGTTACTATAATACAGCTTTACCATCTTAGGTGTATAAATAAGTAACCCTCTTAATAACAGAACTCCTATAAGTACATGACTGAAGTGTAGACTTATAGTGGTAAAGCACCTAGCGTGATACACACTGCTGAATAATTTTACCGTTCTCTCGTCATACTCCACTCCCTGTAATATTATAAATAGTACCCCCAATAGTATGGTTAAAACTAAGTGTAGCCTTCTTAGCTTCATTTGGAGGTGATAGCAAGTTGCTGTAACGGAAGAACCTAGAAGTAAGAAGGAGCCCAGTAGAGGTAGTTCATTGTACTCTGATATTTTAATATCTTTTGAGTCTCGAAACCATAAGCACGTAACAAACAGCCTGGCAAAGATTAATACCTCACTTAAAATAAACAGGAAAAACCCTTTTAGATAATGAGAAGTTTGTACAAAGGTGTCTGTTAAAAATCATACTAACCCTGCTAAGGTCATTATTAATCCGAATAAAACTAACAGAGGGATTCATAATATAAGCCCTATTAGCATAAATCTGAAGATTACTCTTCTGTATAAAGATGCTCAATTCAT